ATATTACAAAATGGAATTATTTTTCAATTAAAATATAATTAATAATAAAAATCATTGATTTTTATTATTAATTTATTCATGAAAATCGACCCTTATGATAAAGAAGAACCTATAAGCATAGTCGTTTGGTCGAAAAAGATTCATGTATGTTTCCAAGACAAAGTACAAATAGTAATGGATTAGTAATTCATGCAATTTGTACATAAATAAAAAAGAAAAAATTCATAAATAAAAGGTTATAATATTCTAATTTATACTTTATTTAGTTGAATATCTTATTTTCTTTTTTTGTTTATTTTGCAGTAGTCGCTGCTAGTCACAATAAAAATTTCAATGAACTAAGTCAATGAGTTATGTATGGAAAAAATAAAAAAAAATTTGAAAAAAAAACTACACAAATAAAACGTATCATTTTATGTTATAGTAGTGGGGAATTATGGGACAAAAAATAAATCCGCTTGGTTTCAGACTTGGTACAACTCAGAGTCATGATTCTCTTTGGTTTGCACAACGAAGAAATTATTCCGAAAATATACAAGAAGATAAAAAAATACGAGATTGTATCAAAAATTATATACAAAAAAATATAAAAGTATCCTCTGGTGTGGAGGGAATTGGACAGATAAAGATTCAAAAAAGAATCGATCTGATTCAAGTCATAATATATATGGGATTTCCTAAATTATTAATAGAAGGTAAGCCTAAAAAAATAGAAGAATTACAGACGAATATCCTAAAAAAACGGAATTGTGTGAATCGAAAACTAAACATTTCTATTGCAAGAATTGCAAATGCTTATAAACACCCTAATATTCTTGCAGAATTTATAGCCGGACAATTAAAGAATAGAGTTTCCTTTCGTAAAGCAATGAAAAAAGCTATTGAATTAACTGAACAAGCAGGTACAAAAGGAGTTCAAGTACAAATTGCAGGACGTATCGACGGAAAAGAAATTGCACGTGTTGAGTGGATAAGAGAAGGTAGGGTTCCTCTACAAACCATTCGAGCTAAAATTGATTATTGTTGTTATACAGTTCGAACTATTTATGGAGTTTTAGGGATCAAAGTTTGGATATTTCTAAATAAAGAATAAAAAAGAATTAAATCTTTTTCTTTATCTTCAATATCCCATATTTTTTTTTAATAAAACCAAAAATGAAAAATTACTTGATTTTTATTCCCCCAAAATTCTCAATTTTATAAGATTGAATCGACCAAAAAATAAAATTAATTATTTGATATTGATCCTATTGCTATGCTTAGTGTGCGACTCGTTAGTTTTTTTAGAACGGTTCCAATTTAACGACAAAACCAATTCATGGTATAAATTAATTTAAAAGAACTAATAACCAACTCACCGCTTCGGATTATCTAGATCTAAAGAATTAGTCAAAACAAAAAATCGAAATATAAAATATCAAAATAAAAAAGAAATATTAATAATATTATTATATCAACTGAAATATTGTATGAAATATTGTACAACATTAAAAAAATCATATTATTAGTTGTAAAGCAATAAGAATATACGGATAAATGAAGGGGCGAAAGAAAGAGAGAAAAATATATATGAATGATATAGAATTCTAATATGTAAAGGTCTAGGGGTCATCTCAAAAAAAGTAGTGTAATAAAGCATCAATATAAAATGGATATATATATCAATATATTCATAACATAAACTAATTAAGAGCTCTGAATCAATAAAAACTGAGAAGATTGATTCAAGAAAAAATAAAAAAAATATTCTAAAAAAATCTTACTATTAGATATGAAAGAGCTCCGTGGTAGAATTCAGACCTAATCATTAATCGAGAAGCGGCGGGAACGATGAAACCTGCAAATACTTAAGATTTTATTAAAAACAAATCTTAATGATTAATTAGGTGGGATGGCGGAAAAAACCAAAAAACAATTCATTTTTTTTAGGAATTGTGTGCTACATTCCATTTGAATTTGATAATAAAAGAGTAAATATTCGCCCGCGAGAATTTGGATTTTTTTTTATTTTTTTATTTTCGCCAATCCTATAATTAGAAAAATATTAGTAATATAATTAAATGAAAAAAATTAAAATTAAAGATTCATTAGAACATTATAATATAACAAAACAACATTCTCTAGTTATATACGGATAACAAAAATGGTTTATTTTATAAGAATACATATTCAGTTATATATCAAATATATATCAAAACAAAATATAAAAATGTCGAATATACCGATAGGATTCTATGAAATCTCAAAAAATCCCGCGTTGATTAAACATATGAATATTAGTGCATATTATTGTATTGATTAAATCGATTTATATATATAGAATTGCTTCATTCGCGAGGAGCCGTATGAGATGAAAATCTCATGTACGGTTCTGGAATAGAGATGGAATTGAGAAACAACCATCAATTATAACCCCAAAAGAACCAGATTTCGTAAACAACATAGAGGAAGAATGAAAGGAATATCTTATCGAGGGAATCATATTTGCTTCGGAAGATATGCTCTTCAGGCACTTGAACCCGCTTGGATAACATCTAGACAAATAGAAGCGGGACGACGGGCAATGTCACGAAATGTTCGCCGAGGAGGACAAATATGGGTACGCATATTTCCAGACAAACCTGTTACAGTAAGACCGACTGAAACACGCATGGGTTCGGGAAAAGGATCTCCCGAATATTGGGTAGCTGTTGTTAAACCTAAGAAAATACTGTATGAAATGGGTGGGGTCCCAGAAAATATAGCAAGAAAGGCTATTTCAATAGCAGCGTCCAAAATGCCTATACGAACTCAATTCATTATTTCAGGATAATAATTCAAGATAATAATTAGAATTAAAGGAAAGAGGTCTTTAAGATGAAAACAAAAAAATGCAATTGTATATTCCCTTTTTTGAACACAGAATATTTTAACCTCAATCTTTGGACTGAAAGAACAAAAAATGATATGATTCAACCTCAAACTCATTTGACTGTAGCTGATAACAGCGGAGCACGCGAACTGATGTGTATTCGAATCCTAGGAGCTAGTAATCGACGCTATGCTTATATTGGTGACATTGTTGTTGCTGTAATCAAAGAAGCAGTACCAAATACGAACTTAGAAAGATCAGAAGTGATCAGAGCTGTAATTGTACGTACTTGTAAAGAACTCAAACGTAGCAACGGTATAATAATTCAGTATGATGATAATGCTGCAGTTGTCATTGATCAAGAAGGAAATCCAAAAGGAACTCGAATCTTTTGTGCAATCGCCCGGGAATTAAGACAGTTAAATTTCACTAAAATAGTTTCATTAGCACCTGAAGTATTATAAGACGAAACTTTAATTTTAATATGGATACATTATATTATTTTGTGAAAAAAAATGGATTCAATTAATTAATCTAGTTTATCTCACATATATCCCTTTTGGAGTCATTATTATTAAGTATTAGAGGTAGCAATTATTATCTATTTCAAATATATTTCAGATTAATACTTGATAACCCTATAAAATAAAAATATATATATATAGAATAATATATAGAATAATAATATATATATAAATATATAATAATAATAAATATATATACAAATAGAAAGAAATAGAAAATAAAAAGAGAATAATAAATGGAATAAAGGAGCATGTTGATTATATAGAAAGTAACAGGCAACAATCATTTTCTTTTACTATGGGTAAGGATACCATCGCTGATATAATAACCTATATCCGAAATGCTGATATGAATAAAAAAGGAATGGTTCAAATACCATTTACTAACATCGCAGAAAACACTGTAAAAATACTTTTACGAGAGGGTTTTGTCGAAAACGTCAGAAAACATATAGAAAACGACAAATATTTTTTAGTTTTAACTCTACGGTACAGAAGAAATAGGAAAGGATCATATAAAAATTTTTTAAATTTAAAAAGGATCAGTACACCCGGTCTACGAATATATTCTAATTATCAACGAATCCCGCGAATTTTAGGGGGTATGGGTATTGTAATTCTTTCAACTTCGAGAGGTATAATGACAGATCGAGAAGCTCGATTAGAAAGAATAGGAGGAGAAGTTTTATGTTATATATGGTAATCGTTCAAACATCCGAATTATATGCGAAATTTTTATCCATTAAAAAAAAAAAAGAAAAAGAAAACTCCAATTTCTAATATAACTTCACACCCCTTTATTTATATATTATTATTTAGATATTATATACAAGTATATATTCTATAATTATATACAAGGGTGAATACGCGAAACGGGTTTAACTCGAATAAAAAAAGGGGGGGGGGGATTCACGAAAATTTAATTACTAAATAAATAACTTCCCCTGAGTATGTTTCAGGTTTCTTTATATAATGAATACAAATAAGTCATTTTAATTAGGATGTTTTTCAACTTCAACATTATTTTTCTTTTTGCAGAGAAGGCTACAATTAGAAGTTCAAAATGTAAGGAAACCTTATTTTCTTCCAAAACTTTTGAATTAACTTATTAAGGAATGATAAATATGAAAATAAGGGCCTCTGTTCGTAAAATTTGTGAAAAATGTCGATTGATTCGAAGACGGGGACGAATTATAGTAATTTGTTACAATCCAAAACATAAACAAAGACAAGGATAATATTTTCATAAACGAAGGCTTTCTAAAAAAAAAGAAAAAATATAATTAATATAGAAAAAAAAATCAAATCGAATATAAATTCTAGTTAAAAAATAATAAAAGATGCGTTTGTGACATGAAATGGATATATCCATACCATATATCTTGGACTTATTTTTATGAAATAATTAAATATGGCAAAACCTATACCTAAAAAAAGTTTGCGTAAAAATGGGCGTATTGGTTCGCGTAAGCATACTCGTAAAATACCAAAAGGAGTTATTCATGTACAAGCTAGTTTCAACAATACTATTGTGACTGTTACAGATGTACGAGGTCGGGTGATTTCTTGGTCCTCCGCCGGTACTTGTGGATTCAAAGGTACACGAAGGGGGACACCCTTTGCCG